TTAATACGCTATTCACAACAATCGGATTTTCGGAGAGACATAATCAAAGGTTCTATGCGAGCACAAAGGCGTAAAACAATTATTTGGGAACTCTTTCAAGCAAATGTGCACTCTCTCCTCTTTTTGAAGAGAATAGGCAAACTAGGTCTTTTTTCTTTTAATACCTCAGGACTAATGAAACTAATTTTTCGAAACTGGATGAGAGAGGGAGCAGAACTAAAAATTTCAGATTACACAGAAGAAGAGAGAAAAGAAGGAAAAAAAAATGAGAAGGACAAAAAAGAAGAGAACAAAAGAAAGGAGAAAGCACGCATAGAAATAGCAGAAGCTTGGGATACGATCCCGTTTGTGCAAGTAATAAGAGGTTTAATGTTAATAACTCAATCGACTCTTAGAAAATATATTCTATTACCTTCATTAATAATAGCTAAAAACATTGCCCGTATGGTACTATTGCAATTTCCTGAATGGTCTGAAGATTTAAAGGAATGGAATAGAGAAATACATATTAAATGCACCTATAATGGTGTTCAATTATCAGAAAGAGAATTTCCAAAAAATTGGTTACTAGACGGCATTCAGATAAAAATACTATTTCCTTTCTGTCTAAAACCTTGGCACGGGTATAAACTAAGGTATTCTTATCTAGATCGAATCAAAAAGAGAAGAAAAGGTCAAAAGGATGATTTTTGTTTTTTAACAGTTTGGGGAATGGAAACTGAACTTCCTTTTGGTTCTCCTCGAAAAAGGCTTTCCTTTTTTGAACCTATTTTAAAGAAACTCGAAAAAAAACTTGGAAATTTCAAAAATAAAATAAAAGAAATCTCAAAAATAAATAAAATTATATTGATATTTAGTAGATTGAAAGAGGTAGATAAATCAAGAGAAACTAAAAAAGAAAAAGATTCTATAACGGATAATCAAATAATTAATGAATCAATGGATCAAATTAAATCTAGAAATTGGACAAATTTTTTACTAACAGAAAAAAAAATGAATGGTATAACTGATAGAACAAGTATAATTAGAAAAAAAATAGAAAGAATTACAAAAGAAAAAAAGAAAGTGACTCCAGGAATAAATGTTAGTACTAATAAAAATAGTTATAATGCTAAAAGATTCGAATTAACAAAAATTATTTGGCAAATATTAAAACGACGTAGTGCTCGAATAATCCGTAAATTTTTTTTTTTTATAAAATTTTTCATTGAAAATATATATATAGATATCCTTCTATCTATCATTAATATTCCCAAAATACATACAAAACTTTTTCTTGAATCAATAAAAACTATTATTGATAAACCTATTTCCAATACTAAAAAAAATCACGAAAAAAGTAATAAAACCAATCAAAATACAATTAACTTTATTTCAACTATACAAAAGTCCTTTTATAATATTAGTAATAATAATTCACAGAATTTTGATAAATTATCCTTCTTCTCACAAGCATATGTATTTTACAAATTATCAAAAGTCCAAGCCCCCAATTTGTTTAATATTCTTGAATATCGCGGAACATCTTTTTTTCTTAAAACTTCAATAAACAATAATTTTGGCAGACAAGGAATAATTGATTCTAAATTAAAAGATAAGAAACTTACGAACTCGAAAAAAAATCAATGGAAAGGCTGGTTAAGAGGTTATTATCAATATCATTTATCTCAGATTAAATGGTCTAAATTAATAGCACAAAAATGGCGAAATAGCACAAAAAAATGTCGTACAATTCGAGATAAAAATTTAAACAAAGCGGATTCATATGAAAAAGAACAATTGAGTTATTATAAAAAACAAAGTGATTACGAAGTATATTTATTACCAAATCAGAAAGATAATTTTCAAAAATACTATAGATATAATCTTTTATCTTATAGATCTATTAATTATGAAAAGAGGGAGGACCTATCTATTTATAGATCACCATTCCAAGTTCAAAATAATTTTTATAATTACAATACACAAAAAAGAAACAAATTTGCTAGATTAGCCTATATCCCTATCAATAATTTTCTAGGAAAAAGTGCTAGTATATATATGGAAAAAAATATGGATCGAAAATATTTTGATTGGAAAATTATCAATTTTTGTTTTCAAAAAAAAATAGATATTGAAGCTTGGGTCAAGGTCAATACCAATAGGAACCAAAATACTAAGACCGAGGCTCCAAATTATCAAATAATTGAAAAAATTGATAAAAAAGATCTTTTTTATTTTATGATTCATCAAGATGAAGAAATAAATTCATCCAATAAAAAAAAAAAATGGGATTGGATGGGAATGAATACAGAAATACTAAGTCATCCTATATCAAATCTAGAACTTTGGTTCTTTCCAGAATTTTTCCTATTTTATAATGCATATAAAATTAAACCCTGGTTTATACCAAGCAAATTCCTTTTTTTGAATTTGAATATAAATGAAAATCTTAGTGAAACTAAAAATCTGAATAGAAAACAAAAAGGAATTATACCGTCAAACGAAAAAAAATATTTTGAATTCAAGAATAAAAAAGAAAAAGAATTTGCAAATCAAAGAGCTCTTCGATCAACTATGCAAAACCAAGAAAGTCTTGTATCTGTTCTATTAAACCAAGAAAACAAGATTGCGAAAACTTATTCAGAACCAGACATGAAAAAACTACAAAAGAAAAAACAATACAAGAGCAATACAGAAGCAGAACTTGATTTCTTCCTCAAAAGATATTTACTTTTTCAATTAAGATGGGATGGTTCTTTGAATCAAAGAATGATCAATAATATCAAAGTATATTGTCTCCTGCTTAGACTGAGAAATCCAAAAAAAATAGCCCTATCCTCTATTCAAAGGAGAGAAATGAATCTTGATATAATGCTGATTAAAAAGAATTTAACTCTTACAGAATTGATGAAAAGGGGAAGATTGATTATCGAACCTCTTCGTCTGTCTGTAAAAAAATCAGGCCAGTTTATTATGCACCAAACCATAAATATTTCATTAGTTCATACGAGTAGACATCGTATTAATCAAAGATACCAAGAGAAAATATATGCCGATAAGGAGGATTTTGATAAATCCATTCGAAGCCATCTAACTGGAAATAATAATTCTTATTTGTTTTTCCCTGAAAATATTTTAGCGTCTCGACGTCGTAGAGAATTGAGAATTCTAATTTGTTTCCATTCAAAGAATAGTCAAGGTATCGATAAAAATATAATATTTTGTAATGGGAATAATTTAAAAAGTTCTAATCAATTTTTGAATGAAAATAACGATCTTGATAGACATCAATTAATTAAATTAAAATTACTTCTTTGGCCCAATTATCGATTAGAAGATTTAGCTTGTATGAATCGCTATTGGTTTGATACAAATAACGGAAGTCGTTTCAGTCTGTTAAGGATACGTATGTATCCCGCAATTCAAAAGTAATTAATGAAACTTTATATAGTACCATATCTGATATATGAAAGCAAACAAATGCACATATAACTTGTCTTACATTTTAGTCTAATATATGATACTAATTTAATGTAATGAGGTATCCATTATTTCTAAAAACGAATCAACAAAATCTTCTTTATTTTAAGATTTAAACAATTTTCTTTTGAAAATGCAAAATAGACTATTGTTTTGTATACCTATTCGAATGCCAATTTAATTGGATCGATTCTTTTTATTTAATAAAATTAGATATAGAATTCCATAAAAAATAAGTTTCTTATGTATACCACTAACTCGCATTATTATTACTGATCAGTAAAATTCATATTTGTAAAAAAAGGGGGATTTTTTTATGGTAAAAAATTCAGTCATTTCAGTGATTTCACAAAAAGAAAAAGAAGAAAACCCGGGGTCTGTGGAATTCCAAGTATTCTGTTTTACTAATAAAATACGAAAGCTTACTTCCCATTTGGAATTGAACAAAAAAGACTATTTATCTCAGAGAGGTCTGCGGAAAATTTTGGGAAAGCGCCAACGACTGCTAGCTTATTTATCAAAAAAAAATAGAGTACGTTATAAAGAATTAATAGGTCAGTTGAATATTCGAGAAATAAAAACGCGTTAATTTAAAAAATGATTTTACTTTTGATGACCCTCTTTTGATTTTTAACAATTCATGGAAGAATGAATCGGGAAAAAACCTATGACTGCACCAGTTACAAGAAAGGACCTCATGATAGTGAATATGGGTCCTCACCACCCATCAATGCATGGTGTTCTTCGACTTATCCTTACTCTAGATGGTGAAGATGTTATCGACTGTGAACCAATATTGGGTTATTTACATAGAGGGATGGAAAAAATTGCAGAAAATCGAACAATTATACAATATTTACCTTATGTAACACGTTGGGATTATTTAGCTACTATGTTTACAGAAGCAATAACTGTAAATGCACCAGAGCGATTGGGAAATATTCAAGTCCCTAAAAGAGCTAGCTATATCAGAATAATTATGTTGGAGTTGAGTCGTATAGCTTCTCATTTGTTATGGCTTGGACCCTTTATGGCAGATATTGGTGCACAGACTCCCTTCTTCTATATTTTTCGAGAACGAGAATTAATATATGATCTATTCGAAGCTGCCACCGGTATGCGAATGATGCATAATTATTTTCGTATTGGAGGAATAGCCGCCGATCTACCTCATGGCTGGATAGATAAATGTTTGGATTTTTGCGATTATTTTTTAAGGGAGGTTGCTGAATATAAAAAGCTCATTACGCGGAATCCTATTTTTTTAGAACGAGTTGAAGGGGTAGGCGTTGTTAGTGAAGAGGAAGCAATAAATTGGGGTTTATCAGGACCAATGTTACGAGCTTCCGGAATACAATGGGATCTTCGTAAGGTTGATAATTATGAGTGTTATGACGAATTTGACTGGGAAGTCCAATGGCAAAAAGAGGGGGATTCATTAGCTCGTTATTTAGTACGAATCAGTGAAATGACAGAGTCTATAAAAATTATTCAACAGGCTCTGGAAGGAATTCCAGGAGGGCCCTATGAGAATTTAGAAACCCGGCGCTTTGCTGGAGTCAGAAATACCGAATGGAATGATTTTGAATACCGATTCATTAGTAAAAAACCTTCTCCTACTTTTGAATTGTCAAAGCAAGAACTTTATGTAAGAGTCGAAGCCCCAAAAGGAGAATTGGGGGTTTTTATGATAGGAGATCAGAATGTTTTTCCTTGGAGATGGAAAATTAGACCACCAGCTTTTGTCAATTTGCAAATTCTTCCTCAATTAGTTAAAAGAATGAAATTGGCTGATATTATGACGATACTAGGTAGCATCGATATCATTATGGGAGAAGTTGATCGTTGAAATGATAATTAATACAAGAGAAGTAGAAGCTATCAATTCTTTTTCTAGGTTGGAATTCTTAAAAGAAATCTATGGTATCATATGGCTGTTTGTCCCCATTTTAACTACTGTATTAGGAATTACAATAGGTGTACTCGTAATTGTTTGGTTAGAAAGAGAAATATCTGCCGGGATACAACAACGTATTGGCCCTGAATATGCCGGCCCTTTGGGTATTCTTCAAGCTCTAGCGGATGGGACAAAATTGCTTTTTAAAGAGAATCTTCTTCCATCTAGAGGAAATATTAGTTTATTCAGTATTGGCCCCTCCCTAGCTGTCATATCCATTTTGTTAAGTTATTCAGTAATTCCTTTTGGTTATCATCTTGTTCTAGCCGATCTCAGTATAGGTGTTTTTTTATGGATTGCTATTTCAAGTATTGCTCCCATTGGACTTCTTATGTCAGGATATGGATCAAATAATAAATATTCCTTTTTAGGTGGTCTGCGAGCTGCTGCTCAATCAATTAGTTATGAAATACCATTAACTCTATGTGTGTTATCAATATCTCTACGTGTGATTCGTTAAAACATAAACTTTCTCTTATTTCATTTTTCATTTCTAGGAAAAAAAGTTAAATGAACTAAACCAGATAGTTATATGAGTGAAAGAAAACAGCTTAAAAATTCGCAGTAAAAGTGGAGTCTCATTGCCTATGTACAAGAGTTAAATGAAAAGAAAAAAAAGTCTATACTGTTTACCCCAAGCTTGATTCATTAGTCATCATGGCTTGAAGCGGGTTTAAAATAAAAGATCCAATTCTAGAAAATTTTTACTATCTATTCCCATAGTTGTATTACTATAAGAATAATAGAGGATTGAGCAAAAAAGAGTGGATGATTAGGAACACCAAGATACAAAAAGGATTGGTAATGTAAATAATGCAAATTATCCAACCGAATATTTCGACATCAAGAAAATCAAATTGGGGCTTTAAGTTAGTAGAAACGACCAAGTAGTACTCCCCATGATTTCGATCCAGAGTATGCTCCTATCCCCGATTAAGTAAATAACTATTAAGAACGAAATAATCTTTTACCCTTTTTTACGTCTCCCCTTTTATGAGAAAGGAGAATAGGAACAAAAAAAATAGAAAGAATGGAAAATAGAATAGAAAACAAAGACAGCTTTTTTATTTTCTATCATAGAACTTGAAAGAATTAGAATTCTTATCCCGATTCATGAACGAATGTCTAATTTTTGTAATCAAAAATCATAGGTTGAAATTTCTATTAATCTATTAATAAAAATTGCTAAAAAAAATATTTTATTCAAGGATTAAGTTATTACTCAACAAAGAACAATTGAATGGTTAAAAAAAAGATGAGATCAATTCCGAAGCACGGTTTATTAGAAATATATTCTCTAGCAGACAGAATTTCATTGGTCTAATTCGGGACCTTACAATAAATATATTTTTAGTTTGTTTATCTATCGTACAAACATATTAAGATTAATAAAAAATATCGAACAGGTTTTTAGATTTATCTGTGACCCTCGAGGAGCCGTATGAGATGAAAATCTCATGTACGGTTCTGTAATAGAGATGGTAGCAGTGATGTTATCACCGACTATGATTATCTAACAGTTCAAGTACAGTTGATATAGTTGAAGCGCAATCAAAATATGGTTTTTGGGGGTGGAATTTGTGGCGTCAACCTATAGGATTTTTCGTTTTTCTAATTTCTTCGCTAGCGGAATGTGAGAGATTACCCTTTGATTTACCAGAAGCAGAAGAAGAATTAGTAGCAGGTTATCAAACCGAATATTCAGGTATCAAATTTGGTTTATTTTACGTTGCTTCATATTTAAATTTACTAGTTTCGTCATTATTTGTAACAGTTCTTTACTTGGGCGGTTGGAATCTTTCTATTCCATACATATTTATTCCTGAATTTTTTGAAGTAAATAAAGCAAGAAAAATAAAAATAGTTGGAGCTATAATTGGTATCTTTATTACATTAGCTAAAACTTTTTTATTTTTATTCCTTTCTATCACAACAAGATGGACTCTACCAAGGCTGAGAATGGACCAACTATTAAATCTTGGATGGAAATTTCTTTTACCTATTTCTCTCGGTAATCTATTATTAACAACTTCTTCCCAACTTCTTTCGCTATAAAAAATAGTAATATTTTATATTTACCA